GTAATTGTACGTACTTGTAAAGAACTCAAACGCGACAACGGTATGATAATACGATATGATGACAACGCTGCGGTTGTTATTGATCAAGAAGGAAATCCAAAGGGAACCCGAATTTTTGGCGCGATCCCCCGGGAATTAAGACAGCTAAATTTCACTAAAATAGTTTCATTAGCACCAGAAGTATTATAAAGGAATACCGTGATATAGTTTATAGTATTTGAATGAAACGGATTAATTTTAATTAATTAAATTTGTAGATTGTTTGTATATCACGTATATACCTTTTAAAATTCATAAATATTTATGAATTCAGAAAATAAAGAAATAGAGCATGTTGATTATATCAAAATTTGGGGGCAACAATAATCTTAGTTTATCATGAGTAAAGACACTATTGCTGACATAATAACCTCTATACGAAATGCTGACATGAATGAAAAAAGAACAGTTCGAATACCATCTACTAATATCACCGAAAATATTGTTAAAATCCTTTTACGAGAAGGTTTTATTGAAAACGTGAGAAAACATCAGGAAAGCAATAATTTTTTTTTGGTTTTAACCCTACGACATAGGAGAAATAGGAAAGGACCATATAGAACTGTTTTAAATTTAAAACGGATCAGTCGACCCGGCCTACGAATCTATTCTAACTATCAACGAATTCCGAGAATTTTAGGCGGAATGGGGATCGTAATTCTTTCTACTTCTCGAGGGATAATGACAGACCGAGAGGCTCGAATAGAAGGAATCGGCGGGGAAATTTTGTGTTATATATGGTAATCTTTCTAATAGCCAAATCATATGCGGAACTTTCGTATTTGTGAAAAAAAAAAGAGTAAAGGGTAGGTTTCTAATTCTAATATTATATTATGTCTCTTTGATTAGTTGCTGCTTCAAAGCCGTTTTACCTGGAATGAAAGAAAAAAGAACGGATTCGCGAGGGTTTAATTACTGAACTCCGTCCCAATGGTATGTATGTTTCGAGTTCGTTTAGATAACAAAAACCCGATTCTGGGTTTTCCTTTGGGAAAGGTTCAACATATATAGTATACATATACTACCTATAAATAGCTATAAATATAAATAGAATCAAAATTGTGGTAAGTTCTTATGATTCAACTAAAGGGCATATAATTTGAATATTATATTCAGTATATTCAAAAGTAAAGACTCCAGTAATTGGGTGGTTTTTTGATTTCAACATTCTTTCGTAGGGATACAATTCGAAGTTAAAAATTTTAAGAAAATTATTTTCTTCCAATTTTAGTAGATTCAGAGGAGTGACAAATATGAAAATAAGGGCCTCCGTTCGTAAAATTTGTGAAAAATGTCGATTGATCCGTAGGCGGGGGCGAATTATAGTAATTTGTTCTAACCCGAGACATAAACAAAGACAAGGATAATATTTTTAAATCAAAAAGGACTCCCGAAATCTAAAGGACCTGATATACAGATGTACAAAAAAATCAGTAAAAAAACCGGGATCCGTTTTGACATGAAATGGATATATCCATATATCTCTGACTTATATTTATGAGATGATAAAATATGGCAAAACCTATACCAAAAATTGGTTCACGTAGAAATAGACGTATTGGTTCACGTAAGAATGCGCGTAGAATACCAAAGGGAGTTATTCATGTTCAAGCAAGTTTTAACAATACCATTGTGACTGTTACAGATGTACGGGGTCGAGTAATTTCTTGGTCCTCCGCCGGTAGTTGTGGATTCAAGGGTACAAGAAGAGGAACACCATTTGCCGCTCAAACCGCAGCGGGAAATGCTATTCGGACAGTGGTGGATCAAGGTATGCAACGAGCAGAAGTCATGATAAAGGGCCCGGGTCTCGGGAGAGATGCGGCATTAAGAGCTATTCGTAGAAGTGGTATACTATTAAGTTTCATACGGGATGTAACCCCTATGCCACATAATGGCTGTAGGCCCCCCAAAAAAAGACGTGTGTAAACATTGAAGAGATTTCAAGAGAAATAAATAATTCAATGATTTGATCAAATAATATTACTATGGTTCGAGAGAAAGTAACAGTATCTACTCGGACACTGCAGTGGAAGTGTGTTGAATCAAGAGCAGACAGTAAGCGTCTTTATTATGGGCGCTTTATTCTGGCCCCACTTATGAAAGGCCAAGCCGATACAATAGGCATCGCAATGCGAAGAGCTTTACTAGGAGAAATAGAAGGAACATGTATTACACGTGCAAAATTTGAGAAAATACCACACGAATATTCTACCTTCATGGGTATTCAAGAATCTGTACATGAAATTTTAATGAATTTGAAAGAAGTTGTATTGAGAAGTAATCTGTATGGAACTCGTAACGCGTCTATTTGTTTCAAGGGTCCTGGATATGTAACTGCTCAAGACATTATTTTACCACCCTCTATAGAAATCGTTGATAATACACAGCATATAGCTAACCTAACGGAACCTATTAATTTGTGTATTGAATTACAAATCGAGAGGAATCGTGGATATCG